AGAAGCTGAAATTTCCCCTCTCCCATCAATAGGTGTAGCCAAAGCATTTATAACACGACCCAAATAAGCCTCACTCACAGGTATCTGAGCAATTCTTCCTGTTGCTTTTACAGAACTTCCCTCTTGTATCATCAAACCATCACCCATTAATACAACGCCAACATTATTGGATTCCAAGTTCAGAGCAATGCCTATTGTACCCTCTTCAAATTCTACTAATTCACCTGCCATTACTTCATCAAGACCATGAATACGAGCAATGCCGTCGCCTACTTGAAGTACGGTACCGGTATTCACAATCTTTACTTCTCTATTATATTGTTCAATACGTTCACGGATAATATTACTAATTTCGTCGGCTCGAAGGGTTACCATTAGTGTTTCTTTATTCTTTTTCGGAAGCAAAGGGAAAAAAATAATGCCTAAATTGTAAACTAAAGTAAAAGTGGAAGGGCTAATCAGTTATTTCTTCCATGGCCCCAAGAATACCAATATTAGTACGGATCGCACGGAAATGTAACTCGGTATTCAAACAACTATTCAGAGTTCCTAGAGCTCCTTGTAAGGCTTGTTGGAAAACTCGTTGTCGGACTTGATTTATCGCTCTTTGTTGTTCAAAATGAAGGGTTTCGTTTTTGTAATTTTCTAATCGTTCCAAACTATCACAAGTAGCTTTAATCAAATTTTCTTTTTCTCGTTCTATCTCAGAGTATCCATTCATTCGATACTCATCTGCTTCCAGTTCCACTTTCTGTAAGCGAACCCGAGCTTTTTCGAGCTGCTCAATGGCCCCTCTACGTAATTCTTCCGAATTTCGAATAGTATTCAAGATCCTCTGTTTTCGATTATCTAATAAATCATTTAATGAAAGTAGATTATCTTACCATTAATTTCACAACTTTCATGATCTCTTCCCGAACCAAACATGAATCTTTCGATTCATTTGGCTCTCACGCTCAATTATTTATTTGATTTTTTTGTTATGGGTATTCCCATATCTTTTTTTTTAATGTAATGAGCCTGCCCTCTCTTTTCTTTTCTGTTTGTATTCAAAGATATCTAAACTGATACAAGACCAGAATAAATATTAGGAGGACTCTTCCGACTAGATAAAAATCTATAATTGTCAGCAAAGTTGTTTCTTTATTTGTATTTGTTCTTAATTTAATTAAATTTTCTTTTTATTTAATTAAACTAATTTAAAAAATTTCTAATTTGGAATTAGATTTTTTCTTTTTTTCTTCAAATCCAAAAATTCCTCTTTTTTCATTTTATACATAGGTCGTCGATTCGGCATTGGATAAAAAAGGCAGAGTGCCCTTTTCTTTCTAGTAAATGGTTCAAATCCTTTTATCGATATGAGTGTTCTATATCAGATAAATTACCAACTATTCATTTGGAAAACATTTCAGTACTAATGTAGTCGTAGAAAGAGTACCATGTTTTGCCTGGACTTCAAACAGTTTAGCTTTAACCATGTTAATGGTCTCACATTATTGGTTGATAGAGAATCAAAGTTGATTTACCAATAAGTCACGAAATGCTATGGTTCTTACATATGATTTTTGAATTTATTCAGAAGTAATTCGTCGAGATCGTGCACCTTTTTTCCTATTTATCCTAAATATACTATAACTATAAAAAACTATAAATAAAGTAAAGTGCAGCCGGATGGATCCAACCTATTCTTGAAATACACAACCCGCACACACTCCCTTTCCAAAAAAAATCAATACACCAATCACTACACTTAGATTTATTGGATTTGTTGCTAAAATATCGGTATTAAACCCGAAACTCCCGGCGGATGGCCAGTGGCGTGAGAAAACGAAAGAATCGGTTACATTTTTCATATGCTCTCCTCTTATAGATAGGACTGACAAAGAACAAAGTTCTTTTTCTATCACTTCGCTCGCCCCTTTCTTTTTTTGATCAATTTATTTATTTTTAATTGAATTTCCCCCTTTTTAATGGGAATAGATTAAATCTAGTAATTTCATTTAGGTTAGGTCTTAGGTCTCATTTCAATTGCGAAATATATCGTTTGTGGAAACGTTTCCTAAAAGGAAAAAAGTTTCCATTGTACTAAGCTAAGGACGGGAAGGAAGAAAGCGAGTGATCTGGTAATTCCTCATCCTCAAAGCAGTCCTTCCTGGAGTCTCAACAAATAAGTAATTATAGGAGTAAAGTGTTGATATAATTCGAAGAAGGAAACGACAATTTAATTTCAAGTTAATAAAATAAGAAAAAAGTAAAAAAAGTATGTAATCTAAGGTACTTTTTTACATTTCTAGGATTAAACAAAAGGATTCGCAAATAAAAGCGCTAATGCCACAACCAGTCCGTAAATTGTTAAAGCTTCCATAAAAGCTAGACTAAGCAATAAAGTACCTCGTATTTTACCCTCTGCTTCTGGTTGTCTCGCAATACCCTCTACAGCTTGGCCTGCAGCAGTACCTTGACCAACTCCAGGTCCAATAGAAGCAAGTCCTACAGCCAATCCAGCAGCAATAACGGAAGCGGCAGAAATCAGTGGATTCATGGTAAGTTCCTCGCACCAAAAAAAAGAAAAAGAAATGGTTAATGATACAATCAACCAATGAATTATTACTTAATTTTATCATTAAGTTTGATCATTAAGATCTATTGGGTCGAAGTAACTAAAAACTAATGATAATATTACTGACTCGTCAGAACTACTTCGATATCTCGTTTTTTGTTTCTACCCATGATGAAGTTTTTGTAAATCCATATACATACGGTTCTAGTTATTGCATTTCTTTCTTTCCAACCATTCTTTCATTCAATCCTTCGTTCTTTACTCTTCTATATCCTTGAGTTCATCTGTTTTTTCATCCAATCCACAATCACAAATGAAACAGAAGAAAGGACTTGACTTATCTTGTAATCCATCTAATCTAAATGCAGTAAACTGCAATCAAATCAATATATGCAATGGATATCAATATGATCGATATCAACGATATCCATATATCAATATAACGATATCAATATGTATTGATATACATATATATATTTTTATATATTTTTTGGATTTTGCTATAACTAACTAACTATATATATATTATATGTATAGCATATAGTTAGATATATATATATATAGTTAGTTAGTTAGTATATAGGTAGGGTATAAGGTAGGGTATAAGGACTTCTATTTCTATATAGATAGAACTATATAACTAGTGAATATCTAATATTGCATATACATATTACATATACATTTCTTTCTTCCATAACGTAAACTGGCCGCATTTTATATTGAATCGGATTATAGAATCATTCCTCGAAACCCACACAAAAAGTGGCTGGACTTATAGACATTACATACATCTAGTGTGACCTCCCCAACCCATCTTTTTTTTTTTTACAATTCCGTAATATCGTTCATCTTCTCTCCTACGACTCTAGGTCATATATTCATACGTATTTATATCTATTATGTTCTCCAACCAAGCAGATTATCTTGAACCATGCATGAATTGGGATAAGCTAAAAAAAAAGACTATTTCGAAAACTAGTCAATGATGACCCTCCATGGATTCGCCTATATAAGCCGCGGCTAACGTTGCAAAAATAAGAGCTTGAATACCACTTGTAAATAATCCAAGAAACATGACAGGTATAGGAACTACTGAAGGGACTAAAGAAACAAGAACAACAACTACTAATTCATCAGCCAATATATTCCCGAATAGTCGAAAACTAAGAGATAAAGGTTTTGTGAAATCTTCTAGGATGTTAATTGGTAAAAGTATTGGAGTTGGTTTGATGTATTTCTCGAAATAACCCAATCCTTTTTTGGTAAGACCCGCATAAAAATATGCCACTGACGTGGGTAAAGCTAAAGCAACGGTAGTATTTATATCATTCGTGGGCGCAGCTAACTCCCCATGAGGTAACTGTATGATTTTCCAAGGTAAAAGAGCACCTGACCAATTAGAAACAAAAATAAATAGGAACATAGTTCCAATAAAGGGAACCCAAGGTCCATATTCTTCTCCAATCTGGGTTTTGCTCAAGTCTCGAATAAATTCAAGGACATATTCAAAGAAATTCTGACCGTCGGTCGGAATGGTTTGTGGATTCCGAACAGCTATGATGACCGAACCTAACAAGATAGCAATTACGACCCAAGAAGTGATAAGTACTTGGGCATGGATTTGTAAACCTCCTATTTGCCAATAGAAATGTTGGCCTACCTCTACACCCGATATATCATATAACCCCTTGAGTGTTTTAATGTAACATGGTATAACATTCATATTGTCCTCTGATAGAAATTGAACTTCAAAAAAGGAATTAGTTTGATTCAACCATTTCTTTCTCAACTCACCAACTTGAATCATTAATCATATATTTAGGATACCAAGAAATCACATAACATCATAATATATATCAATATCCCCAGTTCTTTTTTTTTTATCAATTTTTAAAAATGCAAAATAGATAAAAAAGTAACCGATCCAATAAATCTATGGAGTTGCCCAATAATTAACATTAACTAAAACTAATCTTATTATTCTTAATCTTAATCATAATCAACGATTTCTTATATAGCTAGAACGACCCTCACAAATTGCGGATACTAATTTGTTAAGAATCAATCGAATTGAAGCTATAGCGTCATCGTTGGCCGGAATCGAAATATCTGCAAGATCTGGGTCACAATTTGTATCGATTAAACAAATCGTCGGAATCCCCAAAATGGCACATTCTCGAAGAGCCGTATATTCTTCTTGCTGATCAACGATGATCACAATATCAGGCAATCCCGTCATATATTTGATCCCACCGAGATATGTTTGCAAGGTAGATAATTTTCTCTTCAACATTGCTGCATCTCTTTTGGGGAGACGGTTGAGTTTCCCCATCTTTTCTTCTGCTCTTAAGTCCCTGAACTTATAAAGTCTCGTTTCCGTAGTGGACCAATTCGTTAACGTACCACCGAGCCATTTTTGATTAATAAAATGAGACCGAGCCCTTATTGCAGCTGATGCTACTGAATCCGATGCTTTATTTTTGGTACCGACGATTAAGAAGCTTTTTCCCCTACTTGATGCATCAAAAACTAAATCACAGGCTTCTGATAAAAAACGAGCAGTTCTTGCGAGATTTGTAATATGAATACCTTTACGCTTTGCAGAGATGTAAGGGGCCATTCTAGGATTCCATTTCTTAGTACCATGACCAAAATGAACTCCTGCTTCCATCATCTCTTCCAAATTGATGTTCCAATATCTTCTTGTCATTTTTTCCCACACTTCCTTTTTGTTTTTTCTTTTTCTTATTATTAACAAAGAGACGAGGTACCTTGAAATAAATAATTGTTCCGATGGAACCTTCTACCGGGGATTGACCATCGATACACGGCACATAAATTTTTTGAATTACTTATTTTATTTATTACCAAATCAATAATCAGACCAGTATAGTTAAAAGATAGTTAAAGTTAAAATGAATCCGCTCTTAGGAATCATTAAATCGCATAAATGATTGTTCTGATGTCTCATGTAAATTTGTCTCATGGAAATTGTTTGTCGCGCAAGAACAAAATAATTCTCTATGGTGTAACAAAATATCTCTCATTTCCAACTCGAATAGATTTTTTCTTTTAATTTCCAAATAAATGTTTTTGTCTTGCCTTGAACGGTGCACAAATTTTTTGAATCCGGTACCAACAGGTATAATCCCCCCCAGAACAACGTTCTCTTTCAGGCCTTTCAACCAATCAATACGACCTCGTAGAGCAGCTTTTGCTAAAACTCGAGCGGTTTCTTGAAAACTTGCTTCGGATATGAAACTTTGAGTATTCAGAGACGCTCTTGTTATTCCCAATAAGATTGCCCGATAACAGATCGATTCGTCCAAAGCACGCCCTGCTCGTTCCGCTCGCAACAATCCGATTAATTCTCCAGGCGAAAAAACATTAGACATTCCATCTTCTGAAACCAACACTTTTGATGTTACTTGACGTACAATAATCTCTATATGTCTATTATGGATCTGTACCCCCTGGGATCGATAAACCTTTTGGATCTTATTAACCAAAGAGATACAACTTTGGGCTATGGTTAGCTCAGCTCCAATCAAAAACCCCCAGGGGGTCCCAAGAATTCTTGGTATACGTTCGTTCCAGCCTTCAACTCTCCTTTCGAGGTTCATCGATAGTGAATCAATCGAACGCACTTCTAAGATTTGTTCTACTTTTGGAAGACCTTGCGTTATGTCACCAGATCTCGATTTTTCATATATAAATGTAACTAATGTATCTCCTTCGTAAAGGATTTTCCCATAATGACCATGAACAGTTGCTCCAGGAGTAGCCAAATAAGGCTTAGCGGATCTTATAACTAAAGAGTCGACATTAACAATTAAAATTTGACCAGATTTTTTTACGTGTGGTTCGTATTTAAATAGACATACATTTTCACAAATAAATTGTCCAAGGCTAATTTTGGTCGATGTCTCTTCACAACAATCATGATGGAGAAAGCACCAATTCAAATGGAATGGGTTCAAAATGATGTTACTGCATGGATCGGGATTATAAATCCTCCTATTTTCATCTATTAAACAGTATTTAAGTACTTGAAGTACTTGGAAAATCTGTTTCAAATTGTCAAGTAGCAAATATTTCTTTAACACGATCTGATTATGAGTTATTAAATGGTAAGATGAATAAAAATTCGCTATTTTAGGTACAATAGCGCCTAAGAGACCTAAAGAATCCCTAATTGGAATTAGGGGATCCGATTCTTTTGTCAAATTGTTATATTTCGAACTATTGAATGGACCAATTCGAGAACAATTGGATGATGACAAAATTATCAAAGATTGGCATTCCTTATTTCGATTCAACAACGTACCAATAGTTCCTTGATGTTGGCTAAGTGATTGAATCTTCGCCTTGGAATAAAAGGGATTGATATTGGTGCGATCTAATCCATTATCGGGAATCAATCCGGAACTTGCCCTATCATACCTTTTTCCGGTATACGAAATAGTGGACTTGGCTAACTCAATTCTTATGAAATCGCGAATTAGATAATTTGCCCTTACCTCAACAAAGGAAGCATGAACCTCTTCTATAAAACCATTTTGTTCTTGGTCCCAATTCAATACTAAGCAAGTCCGAACTAATTGAATACTTGTGTGATAAATTCCTCGAATTGACTTGCCATTTCCATAAAGGATATAATTGACAACTCTAAGTTGGACATTATCCTTTTCCTGCAAGATATCCCGAGGGAAAAGTGTTGCTAAATTTATCCCATCGGATATTTCATATGTGACTACGGGTCGAACCGAAACAAAATACTTTTTCTTGGTAGGTGTGATCCGTTGAACATAGATCCAATTTTTCCATTTTTTTGATTCTTTAGAATTTTTTTTTTCCGTTTCTGGTGGTATAAAAATGCCGCTGTGCCTGGATATCTTATCTGTCTCTCCAGGAAAATGAATATCTCCAGAAAAGATTTTAAGTTCAATATATTTTTTTTTTCTCTCCACTCGGACTAATCCGCATACTCGGCTTCTTGTATTTATATTTAAAGCGAGTCGTGTATCTACTCCAATGATACTATTGTTCCGGACCATTATTAATGAGGATCCCGGTAAGATATGCACTTCTTCGAGAATGAAAAAAAACTGATCTACTTTCGTTTGGTATTTCGGACTAAATTCTTTTGCTCCTCGATACTCAATCAAATCTTCTTTTTTTATGATTGAATCCACCTCTATGGTCCCATATTTAGTAATTCCGGAACTGCTTCTTCTGTATCGTGGATCATCAAAATAAGCAAGAATACTATTTCTACGTAAAATACCATTTATGGGTATTTCAATCGAAATACCAAAACAGGGTATTAGTTCTTTCTCTCGTTCTTGATCATATTGTAATGGGATGATGAATCTATTTCTTCGCTTTTTCGCCAAGAAATCAGGATTCTCTTGGAGAATAGAAGGATATATGAAATTCCAATGACCATTGGATATGATTCGATCAAGTCTTGAATAGTCAAGAATTTTCCTATCTTTTTTACCAGAAGTATCCAACAATTTATGTCTTACTTGATCATTAGTCATTGAGGGGTTAGAGATATATCTTCCTTCAACAGAAAGAGAATAAACATTCATTTGATCTTGATCCTTGTGGAGCGAAAAAGACACTATACTGGATCTGCCCGGACCTCCTGCTAATATCCATAAATGGCTTGTTTTTGGTAATAGATGAACATTACCATATGTATATTCAGGTGCATGGTAGACATCGGTACTCCAGTGCATTTCTCCCTCTGATTCAGAATAAATATGTTTTCGTACCCTCTCTTTAAAATGAAAAGTGGACGTTCCAGCACGAATCTCAGCAATCACTTGTTCTGATTCTACATATTGATCATTTTGAACTAAAATCAAACTTTTTGGCGGAATAGTCACATTATGTATAATATCCCGACTCTCAATAGTTACATACAAGTCTATAGAACATAGAAAAGCGGGATGCCCATGACGGGTACGTGTGGGATGAACCAAATCCTCATTGAATTTTATTTTTCCATTAGAAGGAGCTCGTACATGTTCTGCAGTACCGCCTGTGAATACTCCGCCGGTATGAAAAGTTCTTAATGTTAGTTGAGTCCCCGGTTCCCCAATTGATTGACCCGCAATAATACCTACGGCTTCTCCCAATTCGACCAGATCGCCATGAGTGGGACTCCGACCATAACATAATTGACAGATCCAAGACGTACTCCTGCAAGTAAAGGGGGTTCGAATATATATTGGTTGTGCTCGAAAGGTTATGAATCGATTGACAAGTCCAATCCCAATATCTTGATTTCGAGTGGCAATGCATCGTAGACCGATATATATATCGTCTGCTAATACACGACCAATTAGTGTTTGGACAAAAATTTTTTCCGTCATCCCATTTTGGGAACTCACGGAAATACCTCGGATAGTACCACAATCTCTTCTACGTACAATAATGTGTTGAACTACTTCAACAAGTCTACGTGTAAGATACCCAGCATCTGATGTTCGTACAGCAGTATCTACAACTCCTTTGCGGGCTCCGTAGCAGGAAATTATATATTCTGTCAAAGAAAGTCCCTCGCGTAAATTGCTTTGAATGGGTAAATCAATCATTTGTCCTTGGGGATCTGACATTAATCCTCTCATACCTACTAATTGGTGTATCTGAGATGCATTTCCCCTTGCTCCTGAAAAAGACATTAGATAGACTGGATTAGAGGGATCAGTCATCCGAAAATTAGGATTCATTTCTTGTCTCAAATATTCACTTGTAGCATACCATATCTCAATAGATTGACGTAATTTTTCTACCGCGTGTACATTCCCATAATGATGGTGTTTCTCCAAAATAAAACTTTGTTGTTCAGCGTCTTGGACTAACCATCCCTTAGAAGGTATTGTTAAAAGATCATCAATTCCTAATGAAATAGATGTAGCAGTGGCTTGATGGAAACCCAAAGTCTTTACTTGATCCAGGATATGTGATGTATATCCCATTCCGAAATGATCTATTAATCTGCTAATAAGTCGTTTCATAGCAGTTCCATTTATCACTTTATTGTGAAAGACCAGATCGGCCCGTTCTGCCATAAGTACCTCTATATTCTGCTGAGTAGGATTCGACAATGGGCCTGAGTCAGTGATTCGAAAACTTAACTTTCTTTCCTCAATCTCAATCTTGATTCACGCAGAAATTCAGAAATTATGATACTAGTCAAATTGGAAAAACCCGAATTCCAGGCATCGCCTAATCGAATTTCTTAGTTTAGATAGTGTATGAGTAGGCCCGACAAAACCCTTGTATGGCTTCTTCTATTTCTCGATAAAAGGAAATATGACCGAGAGTGGTTCGAATGTATATACAACGGATTTCTTTTTTTACACTTCCTACTATTAGATAGTGCCCATAAATCTCATGATAAGTACCCAAAGATTCGTATTGAAC